AAAAAGGTAAGCTAAATTTAAGCTAACGGGTTCATACCCCGTCTATAGGAACAACCTCCTTTTTAATATAATGTGCCTGAAAAAGGATTACTATGATAGAGTAACTCATGTAAATATTAATTTTACCATTATATTTTATGGGATTAAACTATCCCTTAGAGTGTCAAAAGCTCTAGTGCATCTTACACTAAAATATATCACATTAATAAATAAGAGAAAAACAATAATAATATTAAAAATTATTTATGAAATTTATTAATTTTACTAAATCCATCAAAACAATTATTCCTATTTACCTTAATTTGAGGCACTTTAATTTCCATTTCCTCTAATTCTTGATTAGGTGCATGAATTGGGTTAGAAATTAACCTCTTATCATTTATCCCTATTATTATAAACTCAAAAAATCCTATATCCACCGAAGCAGCACTTAAATATTTTTTAATTCAAGCATTTGCTTCATCAATTCTTTTATTCTCCTTTACTTTAACCCAATTAACAAACAACATAAATATTATTTACCAGACCAATATATTTATACTACTCATACAATCTTCCCTTTTATTGAAAATAGGAACTGCTCCCTTCCATTTTTGATTCCCAGGTACTATAGAAGGATTAAGCTGATTCAACTGTATTATCCTTATAACATGGCAAAAAATCGCCCCCCTAATACTTGTATCATATTTAATTAAGCTAAATATATTCACATATATAATTATTGTTATATCAATTATTGTAGGATCAATCGGAGGATTAAATCAAACCTCCTTACGTAAACTAATAGCATATTCCTCTATTAACCATTTAGGTTGAATATTAAGAGCAATAATCGCAAGAGAAAATTTGTGAATAACATATTTCATTATCTACTCCATTATAAGATCATCAGTAAGAATTATTTTCAATAGATTCCAAATTTCTTATCTTTCCCAAAATTTATTATTTCTCAATAATCACCCCTTTATTAAATTTAGATTATTCATCTTACTTCTATCCTTAGGTGGTCTACCTCCTTTTTTAGGTTTTCTACCAAAATGATTAGTAATTCAAAACTTAACACAATTAAGACAAATTTCACTAATTACCATTATAGTATTAATAACCTTAATTACATTATTCTATTATATACGATTAACTTTCTCAGCATTCCTACTTCACTCTGCTAATCTAAAATGAAATTTATTGACTCCTTTGAATAATATAAACATATCAATCTTATCTATCGCAACATTTACCTCAATAATCCTACTATTTATACCCACTCTTACTTGAATTACACTTTAAATAACCATCTAAGGTTTTAAGTTAATAAAACTAATAGCCTTCAAAGCTGAAAATAAATTACCAAATTTAAACCTTAGTAATAACACACCTTTAGAATTGCAGTCTAATATCATTAATATGACTACAAAGCTTTGATTGATAGAAGAGATTTACCACTCATAAATAAATTTACAATTTACCGCCTATTATTCAGCCATCCTACCGTATAAATGAATATTCTCCACAAATCATAAGGATATTGGAACTTTATATTTTATCTTTGGTGCATGAGCCGGAATAGTAGGAACATCATTAAGCATTTTAATTCGTACTGAATTAGGCCAACCAGGTTATTTAATCGGAGATGATCAAATTTACAACGTTATTGTTACAGCTCATGCTTTCGTAATAATCTTCTTCATAGTAATACCTATTATAATTGGAGGATTCGGAAATTGATTAGTACCATTAATATTAGGTGCTCCAGATATAGCCTTCCCCCGAATAAATAATATAAGATTTTGACTACTACCTCCTTCTCTAATACTTCTCCTAGCCAGTAGATTTGTTGAAAATGGAGCTGGAACAGGTTGAACTGTATACCCACCGTTATCGGCGGGGATTGCCCATGGAGGGGCTTCTGTTGATTTAGCAATTTTCTCTTTACATTTAGCAGGAGTATCCTCAATTCTAGGGGCTGTAAATTTTATCACTACTACCTTAAATATACGAACACCAGATATATCTCTCGATCAAACGCCTTTATTTGTATGAGCTGTTGCAATCACAGCTTTACTTTTACTTTTATCCCTACCCGTCCTAGCAGGAGCAATCACCATATTACTAACCGACCGTAACTTAAATACGTCTTTTTTCGATCCAGCTGGGGGTGGAGATCCGATCCTCTACCAACACTTATTTTGATTTTTTGGTCACCCAGAAGTATATATTCTAATCCTTCCTGGATTTGGTATAATTTCCCATATTATTAGACAAGAAAGAGGCAAAAAGGAAGCCTTTGGCTCTTTAGGAATAATTTATGCAATATTAGCTATTGGATTATTAGGTTTTGTTGTCTGAGCACACCATATATTTACAGTAGGAATAGATGTAGATACCCGTGCTTATTTCACTTCAGCTACCATAATTATTGCAGTACCCACAGGAATTAAAATTTTTAGTTGATTGGCAACCTTACATGGTACACGACTATTATACAATCCAACATTATTATGAACTTTAGGATTTATCTTCTTATTCACTATAGGAGGTTTAACAGGTGTAGTATTAGCTAACTCATCAATTGATATTATTTTACACGATACTTATTATGTGGTAGCACATTTCCATTATGTATTATCAATAGGAGCAGTATTTGCTATTATAGCTGGATTTATTCAATGATATCCCTTACTCACTGGATTAACATTAAATCCTAAGTGATTAAAAATCCAATTCAGTATTATATTTATTGGAGTAAATTTAACCTTCTTCCCACAGCACTTTTTAGGATTAGCTGGAATACCTCGTCGATATTCAGATTATCCTGATGTATATACCTCTTGAAACATCGCGTCAAGTCTAGGGTCCACTATCTCTTTTATCGGAATTATTTTATTAATTTTCATTATTTGAGAAAGATTTATAACTAACCGTAATGCTCTCTTTTCCTTACATATATCAAGTTCACTAGAATGATATCAAAAAATACCTCCAACGGAACATAGATATAATGAATTACCTATTCTCTTAAAGTTCTAATATGGCAGAATAGTGCATTAGATTTAAGCTCTAAATAAGTAGTGTTGATCCACTTCTATTAGAACAATGGCAACTTGATCAAATCTTAATTTACAAAACAGAAATTCACCTTTAATAGAACAATTAATTTTTTTTCACGACCACACTTTATTAATTCTACTAATAATTACTACTTTAGTAACTTATATTATATTTTCATTATTATTAAATAAACTCACTCACCGATATTTACTTGAAGGTCAAACTGTAGAAATTATCTGAACTATTTTACCTGCGATTATCTTAATTTTTATTGCACTTCCATCCCTCCGTCTACTATACCTTTTAGATGAATCAATAGACCCTATTATTACAGTTAAAACTATTGGACATCAATGATATTGAAAATATGAATATACTGATTTTTCAACCCCTTTCGAATTTGATTCCTATATAATAACATATAACGAAATACCTTATAATGGACTACGCCTCCTAGATGTAGACCACCGAACTATTCTACCAATAAATACCCAAATTCGGATATTAGTAACAGCTGCAGATGTCTTACACTCATGAACAATTCCAGCCCTTGGTGTAAAAGTAGATGCCACCCCAGGTCGCTTAAACCAAATCAACTTCTTCTTAAATCGACCAGGTCTGTTCTATGGTCAATGTTCAGAAATCTGCGGAGCTAATCATAGTTTTATACCAATTGTTGTAGAAAGAGTAAATACACCCACTTTCATTAAATGAATAATAAACAATATAACTTAACTTCATTAGATGGCTGAAAGTAAGCCATGGTCTCTTAAACCATTAAATAGTAATTTAACACTTACTTCTGATGGAAGAATTAGTTAAATTATAACATTAATATGTCATATTAAAATTATTAAATTACTAATATCCTTCTATTCCTCAAATAAGTCCACTAAATTGAACCAACCTTTTTCTTATATTCTCAATTTTACTAATACTTTTTATTATTATAAATTATACTAATACTAGAATTAATCCATTTAAAAGTCAAACTATTATACCTAATTATGTAAATACAGTAAACTGAAAATGATAAGAATAAGTTTATTTTCCATATTTGATCCTTCCATTCCAACACTCCCATTCCCTTTAAATTGAATAAGAACATTTTTAGGGTTATTAATAATCCCACTTATATTTTGATTTATCCCCTCCCGCTTAATCATACTTTGAAATGATACTAACAAAAATTTACATCACGAATTCCGCCTTTTATTAAACAAAAACCCAGGGGCTACTTCAATTTTCATTCCCTTATTTCTCTTCATCCTATTCAATAACTTCTTAGGCTTATTCCCTTATATTTTCACTAGCTCCAGTCATATGTCTATAACAATAAGATTAGCACTCCCTTTATGATTAAGATTTATAATCTTTGGGTGATTTACAAACACCAACCATATATTTGGTCATCTCATACCCCAAGGTACACCGCCCGCCCTTATACCCTTTATAGTATGTATTGAATCTATTAGAAATATTATTCGACCAGGAACCTTAGCAATTCGTCTAGCAGCAAACATAATTGCCGGACATCTCTTATTAACCTTATTGGGGAGAACAGGACCTTATCTATCGACCCTTCCAATAAATTTATTAATACTAACACAAATTGCACTTTTATGTTTAGAATTTGCTGTAGCTATTATTCAAGCGTATGTGTTCACCATTTTAATTACTCTTTATGCAAGAGATGTTAATTAAATTTAAATATTATGATCACATTACATGCTAATCATCCTTACCATTTAGTAAATTTTAGTCCTTGACCTTTAACAGGAGCTTTAGGGGCCTTAACTATTACCTCAGGAATAATTAAATGATTCCATTTCTATAACCATTCACTACTTATTTTAGGATTACTTATCACCACTCTTACTATATTTCAATGATGACGAGATATTACTCGTGAAGGAACATTCCAAGGCATACATACAACCCCTGTAAATTATGGATTACGATGGGGAATAATTCTATTTATTGTATCCGAAATTTTCTTTTTCATTTCTTTTTTTTGAGCTTTCTTTCATAGAAGATTATCACCTTCAATTGAATTAGGAACTACATGACCGCCTAGAGGCATTCAACCCTTTAATCCCCTTCAAATTCCCCTACTAAATACAGCTATTCTCCTAGCTTCGGGGGTAACTGTAACTTGAGCTCATCATAGTCTAATAGAAGCAAATTATACCCAAACCAATCAAGGTTTGACCTTAACAATCATTTTAGGAATTTATTTCTCCCTCCTCCAAATATATGAATATATTGAAGCACCTTTCACTATTGCAGATGCTTCATACGGATCCACCTTTTTTATAGCAACCGGTTTCCATGGTATTCATGTTATTATTGGAACTACCTTCCTATTAATTTGTTTAATTCGGCATAACCTTTACCATTTTTCACATATCCACCATTTCGGTTTCGAAGCCGCGGCTTGATATTGACATTTCGTAGATGTAGTTTGATTATTTCTATATATTTCAATTTACTGATGAGGTAGATAATAACTATTAACAATTCACTTAGTATAACGAGTACTTATGACTTCCAATCATAGAGTTTGAAATTCAAAGTGAATAATTCGAGCAACTTTTATATTAACATCCATTATTACTTTATTAACTCTCAGTTTAAGATTAATTTCATCTAGAATTTCAATAAAAACAATACATGACCAAGAAAAAAGATCCCCCTTTGAATGTGGCTTTGACCCTAAAAAATCTTCTCGATTACCATTCTCAATACACTTTTTCCTAATTGCAGTTATCTTTTTAATTTTTGATGTAGAAATTGCTCTTATTCTACCTCTCATTATTATTATTAAACACTCAACTCTTTCCTTATGATCATATTTAAGATTATTTTTCATCTTGATTTTAATTATAGGATTATATCATGAATGAAACCAAGGAGCTCTTGAATGAGCAAATTAATCAAGGATTGTAGTTAACCATAACATTTGATTTGCACTCAAAAAGTACTAATTTATTAGTCTATCTTACTTAATCTTGGTAAGAAGCAATAATTGCACTCAGTTTCGACCTGAACTTAAGATGATATTCATCCTTACTATTAATAATATATTAATTGAAACCAAAATAGAGGTATATTACTGTTAATAATATTAATGAATAATTATTCCAATTAATTTACAGGGTATGATGAACAAATAAAAGCTGCTAACTTTTTATTTTAATGGTTTAATTCCATTAATACTCTTATTCAACTAATCTAATTTATATAGTTTAATAATTATTAAAACATTACATTTTCATTGTAAAGATAGTGATAAAATAAACTTATAAATTACATATAAATTAAATACCCAGAAGTTAATTACCACCTTGACATCTTCAATGTCACGCTCTCTTTATTAAGCTACCTAAGTAATTTCTAATTATTATAAACCAATTATAATCCCCCCAAAAATTAATAACAGTATTCACCCTACAAATCTTAATAAATAAACCTTTAATCTATTATCCTGCAATAATTGTAAAAACTGAGCAAAATTACCAAATTTTTTATAAAATCCTTGCCCACCAAATTCTTCTCTCCATCCCTGATCCACTACTTTTAAAATTTTATCCCCTAATACCAAGGGGGTTAATCTCAACCCCTTGGTAGTTAAATTAGGTATAAATCATATAGAACCTAAAAACACCACTCCTGAATAATTAAAAAATCTATATCAATATGAGGTAATAGATGGCAACAAATAACCTACCATACCACCAATAATTGTAACTACAATTACTAATATTTTCAAAACACTTGGTAAATTAACTATTATAGGTGTCCCATAAAATAATCACCCTAACACTCTTCCCCCTAATACAGCACCCATCATCAAAATTACTATTATTCTCAATATTGAACCCTTATAATCTCGAATTATATAAAAACTTCTATAATTAAAATCCCCACTTATTGAATAAAAACTTAATCGTAAAGAATAAGAAACAGTTAAACCCGTAGAAAATATAAATATAAATACTACAAATATATTTATATGTGACAATATAACATATTCTAAAATTAAATCCTTAGAATAAAATCCAGCTAAAAAAGGCATTCCACATAATGCTAAAGTAGCAATATTAAAGCAAACTGTAGTAATAGGTATATATCATCTTAAACCCCCTATATAACGAATATCCTGACAATTTATTATTACATGAATAATTACCCCCGCGCATATGAACAACAATGCCTTAAATAAAGCATGAGTTAATAGATGAAAAAAAGCTATCCTTCTACCTCCTATCCCAAGAGTTCCTATTATTAAACCTAATTGACTTAAAGTAGAAAGAGCAATAATTTTCCTTAAATCAAATTCAAGATTAGCTCCAACGCCTGATATAAATATTGTTAATACCCCCACCATTAACAAAAAATTAGCAGCACAAGTATTTATAACAACTATTTTATTAAAACGAATCAACAAATATACACCCGCTGTAACTAATGTAGAAGAATGTACTAATGCAGAAACAGGCGTTGGAGCTGCTATAGCAGCTGGTAGTCAAGAAGAAAAAGGAATTTGAGCTCTCCTAGTTATAGCTGCTAAAATAACTAAGCTAATAACAATTAATCCTAACTGTATGCCTATTTCCTCATTATAAAAAATAAAATTTCATCCTCCTATATTAATTATCCAAGCAACGGTTATTAATAAAGCTACATCACCAACCCGGTTACTTAAAGCTGTTAACATCCCAGCTCTATAAGATTTTAAATTCTGATAATAAATTACTAAACAATATGATACTAATCCTAACCCATCCCAACCTAATAAAATTCTAATAATATTAGGGCTAATAATTAAAAACATTATAGATAATACAAACATTAATACCAACCATACAAAACGCTTCATATATAAATCCCCCAATATATATTCACCTCTATAATAAATTACTAATGAAGAAATAAATATCACAAACCCTATAAAAATTAAACTCATTCAATCAAACAAAATGGTTATTACCACTATAGATCTATAAACAGAAAATAATTCCCACTCAATATAAATAGAAAAATCAAATATAATTACATAAACCCCACAAACTATTCTAATTATTGATATTAAAGCCAATATACCACATCCCACCTTATCAATTGTTAATCACAAAAAAATAACCCAAGGTAGTTATCTACAACTACAAGCCCACAACTTATTATTTTTATTAAACTACTCGGATATAATCAACAAATTCACAAATTACCTCCTAATACCAATAAATTTAAAGGAAGTCAATGTAAAATCAACACCAAATATTCACGAACTAATCCCCCACTACAAGCGCCTAACCCTGAATATATTTTACCATGTTGACTAAAAGAATATAAATATAAACTATACACTGCACTAAAAAAAGATATAAATACTAATATAAATATTACTAATCATGATCATCCGATTATTCTAATTAATAAACCAATCTCCCCTATTAAATTTAATGAAGGAGGGGCTGCTATTCTAGAAGAAATTAATAAAAATCACCATATGCTTATGGAAGGTATAAAACCTATTAAACCTTTATTAATAAGTAATCTTCGTCTCCCTAATCGCTCATAAGAAATGTTCGCTAAACAAAATATACCAGACGAACATAATCCATGAGCTAATATTATTGTGTAAGATCTTATAAAACCCCAATTATTTATAGTCATAATTCCCCCTAATACTAATCCTATATGAGCTACTGAAGAATAAGCAATTAAAGCCTTCAAATCTCTTTGACATAAACACAAAAGTCTAATTATAACTCCCCCTAATAAACTAATTCTAATAAAAAAAAAATTTATTACTATACCTATTTTCACTAATATAAAATACACCCGTAATAATCCATAACCTCCTAATTTCAATAAAACGCCTGCTAAAATTATTGACCCTGCAACTGGTGCCTCAACGTGAGCCCTAGGGAGCCATAAATGAACTAAAAATATAGGCATCTTTACCAAAAATGCTGCAATTAAACAAAAATAAAGCAACAACCCTACTTTATTTAATTCAATCCCCCCTATGTATAATCTCCCTCATATTATATAAATGTAAAATAAACCTACCAATAAAGGCATAGAAGCAAATAGTGTATAAAACATCAAATATACGCCCGCTTGAAGACGCTCCGGTTGATATCCTCAACCCAAAATCAATAATAAAGTAGGAATTAAACTACCTTCAAAAAATAAATAAAAAGAGAAATAATCTAATCTAATAAAAGCACATAATAACATTAATATTAACATAATAACTAATCATAAAAATATATTAACATGAAAGCCATTTAAATAAATCGAACTGCTACTCATAATCATTAATGCACAGATCCAAACTCTCAACAAAATTAAACCCATACTTAATGCATCTACTCCTAAAAAATAACTAACCTTACTAAAACCTCTTGTAAAAACAACATTTAACATTAATATTCTACCCATAAAAAAAAATATTGACTGAATAATTCATCAACTTCAAATCTCCAAAAAAACTAGTGGTATCAGAAAAATTAATAGACCAACAAATTTTAACATTGAAGAATTCTAAAACTCTGAAAATAATCATTCCCATGGGTACGAATTAATAGTACCAAAATAGATAAACCTAATGCCCCCTCACATACACAAAATCTTAAAAATAATATCAAAAAATAAATTTCACTATCAAAAAAATTGAACAAAACAAATAATAAAAGAAATATTCTTAAAACTATAAATTCTAATCTCAAAAGTATTGCTAATAAATGCCTTCGATTAGAACAAAACACCCAAATCCCTCCTAATATGATAAAAATTAAAATTAATAAATTAAACATTATAACCATTTACCTCCTAGCTCTAATAGTTTAAAAAAAACATTGGTCTTGTAAACCAAAATTAAGAATCCTTTTAGAACTAACCATCAGAAGAAAATAATTTTATTTTTCACTAATACCCAAAACTAGTATTTTAAATAAACTACCTTCTGTATAAAATGATAATAATTCTAATTCCCAACTTAATTATTACCTTCCTATTTAATTATTTTAAACACCCTTTGTCAATAACTATTATTATTGTATGTCAAACCCTTATTATATCAATATGTTTAAGTTTATTAACTAAAACATTTTGAATATCATATATTCTATTTCTTGTATTCTTAGGAGGAATATTAATTTTATTTCTTTATATTACCAGACTTGCCCCTAACGAAAAATTTTCACCTCTCATACTACCATTAACAATAGTAATATTAATTACTTTATTAATATATATACTGATAATGGTATCAATAATAGATCAAACATACTGAAATATTTTTAATTCAAATACAGATTCTAATCAACTTTCCAACTCACATAATCTTATCCCATCAATAAACCAAATTTCAATATTAATAAAACTTTATAATACACCCTCATGAATATTAACTATAATATTAATTTTATATTTACTTCTCACCCTTATTGCTATTGTAAAAATTACAAGTATAAATATAGGACCCCTCCGGTTAAATATAAATAACTAATGACTAATGACTAAACCCCTTCGATTAACTCATCCTATTTTTAAAATTGTAAATAATGCCCTCATTGATCTTCCTACACCATCTAATATCTCTGCTTGATGAAATTTTGGATCCCTTCTAGGAGTATGTTTAATAACACAAATTTTAACAGGACTATTTTTAGCTATACACTACACTGCTCATATTGACCTTGCGTTTTCAAGAATTACCCATATCTGCCGTGATGTAAATTATGGATGACTAATACGCACAATTCATGCTAATGGAGCATCAATCTTCTTCATTTGCCTCTATTTACATGTAGGACGAGGTTTATATTATGGGTCCTTTAATTACCATTATACATGAATAACAGGAGTAATTATTTTATTCCTTGTAATAGCAACTGCATTTATAGGTTATGTATTGCCTTGAGGACAAATATCCTTTTGAGGAGCCACAGTAATTACAAATCTTTTATCTGCCATCCCTTATTTAGGTATTAATTTAGTCCAATGAGTGTGAGGGGGTTTTGCAGTTGACAACGCCACTTTAACACGATTCTTTACATTTCATTTCATTCTTCCATTTATTGTCTCCGCAATAGTACTTATTCACTTATTATTTCTACATCAAACAGGTTCCAATAATCCCCTCGGAACTAATAGAAATATCGACAAAATCCCATTCCACCCATATTTTTCCTTAAAAGATATTTTTGGAATGATACTTATATTAACAATATTAACTTTGTTGACTCTAATTAAACCTTATTTACTAGGAGATCCTGATAATTTTATTCCTGCTAATCCTCTAGTAACACCAATTCATATCCAACCGGAATGATATTTCCTATTTGCATATGCCATTCTCCGATCCATCCCAAATAAATTAGGTGGTGTTATTGCCCTAGTTCTTTCTATTGCTATCTTAATAATTATACCATTATATAATAAAAACAATTTTCGCAGTTTACAATTCTACCCTATTAACCAAATCCTGTTCTGAATTATAACCTCTATTATCATTATATTAACATGAATTGGGGCCCGACCTGTTGAAGATCCGTATATCCTCACCGGACAAATATTAACTGTAATATATTTTTCTTACTATTTAATTACCCCTATTATTCACAAATGGTGAGATAACCTCCTTAACTGCAACATCAATTAACATTATAGCTAATAAGCTTGAATAGCATATGTTTTGAAAACATAAGATAGAAACTTAATATTTCTATTAGCTTATATAACACTAATAAAAATAAGATTGATGCCTAGAATTTCAACATATTTATTAATAGTAAAAATTAAACCTCAACAGAAAATAACATTACCCCAACACCTAAAAAAAATATTAAATAATTTAAACTAACAGGTAAAAATATCCTTCATGCTAAATACATAAGTTTATCATAACGAAATCGAGGAACAGTACCACGTACCCAAATAAATAGTAATCTCATAAAACCAACCTTAAAGGAAAACAAAATTCTATAAACATCACCTCCTAAAAACATTATACAAAACAACATTCTTATAAATAAAATTCTAGTATATTCTGCTATAAAAATTAGTGCAAAACTACCTCTTCTATATTCAACATTAAATCCTGAAACTAATTCAGACTCTCCCTCAGCAAAATCAAAAGGAGTTCGATTAGTCTCAGCTAAACATGATGCAAATCATACTAATATTAAAGGAAATGTAATTACCACAAACCACACATAATATTGTATATTAACTAGTATTAACAAATCATATCTCCCAACCAAAAATACTAAAGATAACATTACAAGAGCTAATCTAACCTCATAAGAAATAGTCTGAGCTACAGATCGAAGACCCCCTAATAAAGAATATTTAGAATTTGAAGCTCATCCTGCAAATATAACCCCATAAACCCCTATTCTAGTACAACATAAAAAGAATAACAAACCCAAATTAAAACTTAATAAACCAAATACTATGGGATATACTAACCAAACTAATAATGATAATACCAAATTTAATACTGGACAAATATAATACAATATATAATTAGATATTTCAGGTAATATTTGTTCCCTACTATATAATTTTAAAGCATCAGCTAAGGGTTGAGGTAACCCAATTAATCCTACTTTATTTGGGCCTTTACGAATCTGAATATATCCTAATACCCTACGCTCTAATAATGTTAAAAAAGCCATGCCCACCAGTACACTAATTACCAAAATCAATATTCCCACTATTATAAAAAACAAACTAAACCCAATCAATACTAATTGTAACAATTCAGTTACATTATTGAAATCTAACTTCAAAACACTTCTCTGCCAAACTAGTTTATAAATTTAATAACATTCAATAAAACTAAAATTATTTTAAAAATCTGGTCCTTTCGTACTAAAATTTCAAATTTTATTAAGGATAGAAACCAACCTGGCTCACGCCGGTCTGAACTCAGATCATGTAAGATTTTAAAAGTCGAACAGACTTATTTTTTAACCTCTTCACCTAAAAATATTCTTAATCCAACATCGAGGTCGCAATCTTCTTTATCGATAAGAACTCTCAAAAAAAATTACGCTGTTATCCCTAAGGTAATTTAATCTTATAATCACTAATAATGGATCATTTATCCACAAATTAACGTAATATAAAAATAAAGAGTTATTTAATCCTTTATGTCTCCCCAACAAAACTCATAAATATAATTAATTAGACAAACCACTAAAATAATTTAATAAATTTTCAGTAAAACTCTATAGGGTCTTCTCGTCCTCTAATAATATTTTAGCCTTTTCACTAAAAAGTTAAATTCAATTCATATAAAATAGACAGCCTTTATCTCGTCAAACCATTCATACAAGCCTCCAATTAAAAGACTAATGATTTTGCTACCTTTGCACGGTCAAGCTACCGCGGCCCTTTAAATTAAATCAGTGGGCAGGTCCTACTTCCTATTAAATCAGGAAGAAATGTTTTTGATAAACATACGAATAAAAATTTTGCCGAATTCCTTTAATATAATTTAACAAAAATATCAATCAAACACTATCCCTCTACTCATTTCATCATTTTTTCAAATAACTTTTCATTAATTATTTAATTCTAATAAATAAATTAAAAAATCCTAAAAAATTCAATATTAAATATTAATTAACTTATAACAATTTTCAATAAAAGCTAATTTAAAGCCTACAAAAATTACTATTAAATAATCAAACCTTATAATTCGTATCATCCAGCTTATCCCCAAAAATATATTAAATATTAAAATAAAAATTAATTAATATAACCTTATCTCAACATAAAATAAATTAAATTTATTTCTCAGAAAACCAGATATCACAAAACACGTCTAATATTTCATTACTAAAACTTCATTTATGATAGTATTACCACAATAACCATCTTAAAATCATCACCCTTTTTGATTCGGGATACTTACTAACAATAAATTACATTAAATAAACCCTGATACACAAGGTACAAAATTTAATCTTACTTTCAAATAAATAAATATTTCAACAATATTTCACAATCCCTTCACAGTACTAATTCATTATCAATCCTTAAACTTCAATTCATTAAACACTACTAAAAATTAATTTTACAAAAATTACTTCTATTAAACAACAGTTTACTTTAATTCCTTAATATATTAATAAAATCCTTCAAAACATCCTGAATTGCACAGAATTCCCTTCAATGTAAATGAAACACTTTACTTCAAAGCTCTATTTTGAAAAATCTTTCTAGGTACACTTTCCAGTACACCTACTTTGTTACGACTTATCTCATCTTCTAACGAGAGTGACGGGCGATGTGTACATGTTTCAGAGCCTAATCATGTTAATATTATAAACCAACATTACTTTCAAATCCACCTTCACTTATTTATTCCACAACAAAATCCGTTATAAGTTACCTTATTGTAATTCATCTCTACTTAGTTATTAGCTACACCTTGACCTGACATATTTTATGAAAAAAAAAAATTAAGAAAATAATTCTCCTAAAATATTCTTACGACGGCGGTATATAAACTGAACATTACAAAACTAAGTCAACTAAATCGCGTAATATCAATTACAGGACAAATTCCTCTGACGAGACTAAAACACCGCCAAATTCTTTGAGTTTCAAGATCATAACTATTACTACTCCAGCTCAAAACTATTCACATTATATATAATAGGGTATCTAATCCTAGTTTATTATTATAATCTCGAAGATTACTTCCATAAAATAAATTTAATTATTTATTTAAATTCTACCTACACAAAATAAATTTTACCTAAAACAACAAGTTAACTTCTAACACTTAAGTAATTTATTTGTGTTCCACGTATAACCGCGGCAGCTGGCACGAATTTAGCCAACACTAAATTAAATTATTAATTCTAAACTCCTTTAATAATTAATCCTATATACTGCGACAAAACTTTTTTACCTTTTAGATAATTTTCACTCACACAAAAATTTACATGTAAATTATTTAAAAAACAAATCTTAAAACTAGAATAAAATTTACCTCCCCCAAACTACTAAATCAAGGTCTACATTATAACTATTATATACTCTTAAACATTTAACTGATTTACCCGGTTAAGATTTAATTTCTTATTATTATCCTCAATATGTTTTTTTTTTTACAATTAAAATTCTTGTTTAATCCAATTTTCAAATTATTGACTTATATTATATAAAAAGTCTATTTTCTTAAAATTATCTTTATTGTTATAATTAATATATAATAAATAATAATAGATTCAAATCTATATCAACTTTTAATAATATTATTATTTAGTATAAATATTTTATTTTACAATATCTAATAAACTTTAACAATTTATATTTATATTTAAAGATTAAATCCACCTAAAGGTTCTTCTTTTAAGTTAATTTGATTAACATACTATGTTATAGGGAACTACTTTAAAATAAATCTTATTAATTTATACTATAAAGGTTAAATATTACTTGTATTTATTATATATAAATTATATATATATATATATATATATATATACTAAACGTACTAAAAAGAAATTTCACCCAAAAATTGCTGTGAAAATTTCATCGATTTTCTCAAAATATGTACCAATCTCTACCAAGATTCCTAGTAAAATATTCTAAAAAAGGGGAATTGCCTGGTGGTGCCCTCTCATTGAAAAAAATCTCTGCTGCTCGCTTTCTAACTTAGGTTAAAATCCCTCCTTGCAGTCCAATTTCTACCACTCTTCATTGGTATTCGATAACCCTTAGATACCCATCAAGTACTTCTTCAAGGTGACCTCATCAATATCACAGAAATACTTCAGTCCTAAACACTTAAACTCACCTACTAAATACAAAATAGGTTGTAAAATTTCATCGATTTTCTCCAAATGTGTACCAACATTAAAAAAAAAAGAATTAAAATTTAAATTAAAATCTTAATTGATTTAATAAAAATAATTATTAAC